AGGTAGGGGCAAGAAAGCTCTATGGAAAAATTGTGGTTCAATTTGATGTTATCTAAAGGGGAATTCGAATACAGGTGTGGACTAAGTAAATCAATGGATTGCCACAGTAATGTTGATCATTTCGTTGGCGTCAGGGACATTCGGAATTTCATCTCCGATGACACATTTTTTGTTAGGGATAGTAATAGGGACGATTATTCCATATATTTTGATATTGAAAATCAAATTTTTGAGATTGACAATGATCATTCTTTTCTGAGTGAACTAGAAAGTTCTTTTTATAGTTTTCGTAATTCTAATTATAGTAATAATAGATCGAAAAGGGACGATCCCGACTATGATCGTTACATGCATGATACTCAATCTAGTTGGAATAATCACATTAATAATTGCGTTGATTCTTATCTTCATTCTCAAATCTGTATCGATAGTCACGTTTTAAGTAGTAGTGAAAATTACCGTGACAGTTCCTTTTCTAATTACATTTGTGGCGAAAGTGGAAATAGTAGTGAAAGCGATAGTTCCAATAGAAAAACTAGCCCAAATGGTAGTCATTTAACTAGAAGTAGAAGAGAAAGTTCTAATGATCTCGAAGTAACTCAAAAATACAGGCATTTGTGGATTCAATGCGAAAATTGTTATGGATTAAATTATAAGAAAATTTTGAAGTCAAAAATGAATATTTGTGAACAATGCGGATATCATTTGAAAATGAGTAGTTCAGATAGAATCGAACTTTCGATTGATCCAGGTACTTGGGATCCGATGGATGACGACATGGTCTCTCTGGATCCCATTGAATTTCATTCCGAAGAGGAACCTTATAAAAATCGTATTGATTCTTATCAAAGAAAGACAGGATTAACAGAGGCTGTTCAAACAGGTACAGGTCAACTAAATGGGATTCCCATCGCAATTGGGGTTATGGATTTTCAGTTTATGGGGGGCAGTATGGGATCCGTAGTAGGTGAGAAAATCACCCGTTTGATCGAGTATGCTACCAATAAATTTTTACCTCTTATTCTGGTGTGTGCTTCCGGAGGAGCACGGATGCAAGAAGGAAGTTTGAGCTTGATGCAAATGGCTAAAATATCTTCCGCTTTATATGATTATCAATCAAATCAAAAGTTATTCTATGTATCGATTCTTACATCTCCTACTACTGGTGGAGTGACAGCTAGTTTTGGTATGTTGGGGGATATCATTATTGCCGAACCGAATGCCTATATTGCCTTTGCGGGTAAAAGAGTAATTGAACAAACATTGAATAAGGCAGTACCTGAAGGTTCACAAGTGTCTGAATATTTATTCCATAAGGGCTTATTCGATCTAATCGTACCACGTAATCCTTTAAAAGGTGTTCTGAGTGAGTTATTTCAGCTCCACGCTTTTTTTCCTTTGAATAAAATTCAATCAAGTAGAGTCTTAAGTTAAATTTTTTTTGTGGTGAACAATTAGTTAGTTAATTTATCAAAATCAAAATAAATAAAAATGGACTTTTCTTTGGTGACATAAGATTTAATTGTATTTGTATAAAGAATCATGCGGATAATTATTTTTTTTTACCGATATTCCTGATTACTAATCAGTAACCCTCTATCAACAAAACAACATAAAAAGCGAATTCTTCCTTAGAATTAGGAGGCAAGGCAAATAAAATGAATTTCGTGGTCCCCTTTTGCATATGTATTTTGCATATGTATATATATAGAACTCAAATATAGAAAAAATATAGAATCTTGCATCTTTCTATATCTCCCAAGAATCCCCATTTTTTCTAAGAATCCCTGCTATTGGATATTGGATCGGATTCTAACGAATCTTTCGGGAATTTGGTAAAAAACTCTTTTTGTATTAAATATTAAAAAAGAAATTAGAATATACGAACAATAGAAAAATAAAAGAAGTAAGAATAGAATAATAAAGAAAGTGGATTATCATACATAACAGATATTTCATGTAGAAAGATGAATAAGTCCGTTTATTTAGTTCTACATTCCTTGCACTTATTCTATAGACTCACTTATATATACTTAGTATATATACTTAGTATACTTCTATACGAATTAGAATATGAATTAGAATTATTATAAGATATCTTTATAATAATAACAGGTACAAATATTAAATCGAGGTACCCATTCTATGACAATTCTCAACAACTTACCCTCTATTTTTGTGCCGTTAGTGGGCCTAGTATTTCCGGCAATTGCAATGGCTTCTTTATTTTTTCATGTTCAAAAAAATAAGATTTTGTAAATCCGATGTGGTCAAATCTCCTCTAGTTTTTTTTTTTCAAGACTTAGCAAACACGGCACGGATATCCATTTAGTAGAGTATTGTATAACAATAACAAATAACAGGCGGCTTTCTGCGAACATAAATGAAGGAGCTCTTATGCATGCATAAACAGGATATATGGGTAAATGGAAATGAATTCTATCTATTTTCAAAAATAGGCCAGGATCCGAGCCCATGTCTGAAATTTAAGTCAATGTATCTATATGTATGTAGCTATCTAATCTATATGTATCTATCTATAGGGAATCCTATGAAGGGGATGTTCTTATTTTATTATATCTAACTAATTTGATGAATTACTGCTAAAAGTTCACATCAGAATAGTACTAGTTGATGAAAGTTACTTCGGAAACAAAAAAAAGTAAAGTCAAATTTATTTTGGTTATTCTCTCAATTCCAAGAAAATGCAACTGGATCGAGTATGTATGAGTTGGCGATCAGAATATATATGGATAGAATTTATAGCAGGATCTCGCAAAACAAGTAATTTCTGCTGGGCCTTTATCCTTTTTTTAGGTTCATTAGGATTCTTATTGGTTGGAATTTCTAGTTATCTTGATAGGAATTTGATATCTTTATTTCCGTCTCAGCAAATCTGTTTTTTCCCACAAGGGATCGTGATGTCTTTCTATGGGATCGCGGGTCTCTTTGTTAGTTCCTATTTGTGGTGCACAATTACATGGAATGTCGGTAGCGGTTATGATCGATTTGATCGAAAAGACGGAATAGTGTGTATTTTTCGTTGGGGATTTCCTGGAAAAAATCGCCGCATCTTTCTACGATTCCTTATGAAAGATATTCAGTCCATCAGAATAGAAGTGAAAGGGGGTATTTATGCTCGTCGTGTCCTTTATATGGAAATTAGAGGCCTGGGGGCTATTCCGTTGACTCGTACTGATGAGAATTTGACTCCGCGAGAAATTGAGCAAAAGGCTGCGGAATTGGCCTATTTCTTGCGCGTACCAATTGACCTATTTTGAAAAAGAAAAATGAACTGAAGAATAAATGCTTTCTCAGCAGGAGGAACAAACCCAAGAATCTTCCTTTTTCTTTTTCTATAGCATAACTTACTTAATTGAAGTTTCTTCAGAATGTCCAGTCGGGCCAAAGCAAGGCAAACGTGTATGGAACAGCTATAACATAAAACGAAACCCTTTTTATCCTTTCGTTTGTCTTTCTTAATGACCAAAGAATTGGATCTCTTATAATGAGACCTTTTCTTTCTTTTTTTGCCACTCGGTTTTTTAGTTGTGATTCATCGGTTAGTCCTTGAATCACAACTAAAAAACCGAGACTCGATTCATAGGCGCGATACCTTATAATAGAACCCGTGCTTGGCTAGAAATATTAGATCGAATAGAGTCTACAAATGAGGTGGTTTCAGTAATAATTCACAGATGAAAAAATGACAAAAAAGAACGCACCCATTCCCATTAGATATCTCTCGTCTATAGTATTTTTAGTATTCTTACCCTGGTGGATTTCTCTCTCATTTAATAAAAGTCTGGAATCTTGGATTACTAATTGGTGGAATACTAGGCAATCCGAAACTTTCTTGAATGATATTCAAGAAAAGAGTATTCTAGAAAAATTCATAGAATTAGAGGAACTATTCCTCTTGGACGAAATGATAAAGGAATGCCCGGAAAGGCATCTACAAAAGCTTCGTATAGGGCTCCACAAAGAAACAATCCAATTGATCAAGATGCACGATGAGGATCATATCCATACGATTTTTCACTTCTCGACAAATATAATCTCTTTCGTTATTCTAAGCGGTTATTCTATTCTGGGTAATGAGGAACTTGTTATTCTTAACTCTTGGGTTCAAGAATTCCTATATAATTTAAGCGACACAATAAAAGCCTTTTCGATTCTTTTAGTAACTGATTTATGTATCGGATTCCATTCGCCCCACGGTTGGGAACTAATGATTGGCTATGTCTACAACGATTTTGGATTTGCTCATAATGATCAAATTCTATCTGGTCTTGTTTCCACTTTTCCAGTCATTTTAGATACAATTTTGAAATATTGGATTTTTCGTTATTTAAATCGTGTATCTCCGCCACTTGTAGTGATTTATCGTTCAATGGATGACTGAAAAACGATTCACTGATCCAATTAGAATGTTTCAGACTTTGTACATAAGCAAAACATTTAAAGTCGTACTTACCTTACTCTTTCTACCCATCGAGAGGATTCCTCCTATATTCCAGTAATCGGATATTCCAGTAAAATTATTTCAGTAAATAGCAGAATAGTGGATGGGGAACTATACTAGTGACCCACCAAATTTTATTGTAGAAATTTTCAGCATCAACGATTGGACCATGCAAATTAGAAATACCCTTTCTTCGATAAAGGAAGAGATTACTCGATTCATTTCCGTATCGTTCATGATATATATAATAACTCGGGCATTCATTTCAAATGCGTATCCCATTTTTGCGCAGCAGGGTTTTGAAAATCCACGAGAAGCAACTGGTCGTATTGTATGTGCCAATTGTCATTTAGCTAATAAGCCTGTGGATATTGAGGTTCCACAGGCCATACTTCCTGATACTGTATTTGAAGCAGTTGTTAGAATTCCTTATGATATGCAACTGAAACAAGTTCTTGCTAATGGTAAAAAGGGGGCTTTGAATGTAGGGGCCGTTCTTATTTTACCAGAGGGGTTTGAATTAGCCCCCCCCGAT